ATATCAGAAAAAGGAAAGATCCGTCAGGTTCAGGATTGATCTTTGATGAGAGGTCAGATCCCAACAATATCAATCCATTTTATTCTATTTATTCCAAGGCAAGGATTCAACAATCACTTAGTCAAAATCAAGTAACTATTCGTACGTTGTTGAATAGGAATAAGGATTCTCAATCTTTGATAATTTTGTCATTATCTAATTGTTTTCAAATGGGTCCATTCAACGATGCAAAATATTACAATGGAATAAAAAAAGAATCAATGAAAAGAGATACTCTAATTCCAATTAGGAATTCGTTGGGGCCTTTAGGATTAGGAAGAGCCTCTAAAAGTAAGAATTTTGATTCATTTTACCATTTAATAACTTATAATCAGATCTCGGTAACTAAATATTTACAACTTGACAATTTAAAACAGACTTTTCAAGTACTTAAATATTATTTAATAGATGAAAATGGTAGAATTTATAATCCCGATCCATGCAGTAACACCGTTTTGAATCCATTCAATTTGAATTGGCATTTTCTCCATCATCATTTTCTCCATCATAATTATTGTGAAGAAACATCTACAATAATTAGCCTTGGGCAGTTTATTTGTGAAAATGTATGTATAGCGAAAAACGGACCGCACCTAAAATCGGGTCAAGTTCTAATTGTTCAAATTGACTTTGTAGTAATAAGATCAGCTAAACCTTATTTGGCCACTCTGGGAGCAACTGTTCATGGTCATTATGGAGAAATCCTTTACGAAGGAGATACGTTAGTTACATTTATATATGAAAAGTCGAGATCTGGAGATATAACACAAGGTCTTCCAAAAGTGGAACAAGTGTTAGAAGTTCGTTCGATTGATTCAATATCGATGAACCTAGAAAAGAGGATTGAGGGTTGGAACGAGCGCATAGCAAAAATTCTTGGAATTCCTTGGGGATTCTTGATTGGTGCTGAGCTAACTATAGTACAAAGTCGTATCTCTTTGGTTAATAAGATCCAAAAAGTTTATCGATCTCAGGGGGTACAGATTCATAATCGGCATATAGAGATTATTGTGCATCAAATAACATCAAAAGGGTTGGTTTCAGAAGATAGAATGTCTAATGTTTTTTCACCCGGAGAACTAATTGAATTGTTGCGGGCGGAACGAACAGGGCGTGCTTTGGAAGAAGCGATCTGTTACCGAGCCATCTTATTGGGAATAACGAAAGCATCTCTAAATACTCAAAGTTTCATATCCGAAGCGAGTTTTCAAGAAACTGCTAGAGTTTTAGCAAAAGCCGCTCTCCGGGGTCGTATCGATTGGTTGAAAGGTCTGAAAGAGAACGTTGTTCTCGGGGGGATGGTACCCGTTGGTACTGGATTCAAAGGATTAGTGCAACGTTCAAGGCAACCTAACAACATTCCTTTGGAAACAAAAAAGAATGATTTATTCGAGGTGAAAATGAGAGATATGTTGTTCTACCACAGAGAATTATTTGATTTTTTCATTTCAAAGAATTTATACGATACACCCAAACAATCATTGCGAGGATTTAATGATTCCTAAGAGCAGATTCTTAACTATTTGCGGTCATTTTTTTTTTATTTGGTAATAGTAATAAAGATAATAACAAATAGAATAGAAATAAATTAATGGCTTGAATCATGTATCAACGGCTAATATCTGTTAGGGGTAGAAAAGAAGGTTCCATCGGAACAATTATTTATTTCTATTTCAGGGTACCTCGTCTCTTTTTTTTTTTTTAAAAAAAAAAAAAAAGAGAGGAAGTGTGGGGAGAGAAATGACAAGAAGATATTGGAGCATCAATTTGGAAGAGATGATGGAAGCAGGAGTTCATTTTGGTCATGGTACTAGTAAATGGAATCCTAGAATGGCACCTTATATCTCTTCAAAACGTAAAGGTATTCATATTATAAATCTTATTAGAACCGCTCGTTTTTTATCAGAAGCTTGTAATTTAGTTTTTGATGCAGCAAGTAGGGGAAAACAATTCTTAATTGTTGGTACCAAAAATAAAGCAGCTGATTCAGTAGCACGGGCTGCAATAAGGGCTCGTTGTCATTATGTTAATAATAAATGGCTCGGTGGTATGTTGACGAATTGGTATACTACAGAAACGATACTTCATAAGTTCAGGGACTTGAGAACGGAACAAAAGATAGAGAGACTCAACCGTCTTCCGAAACGAGATTCGGCTATGTTGAAGAGACAATTATCTCACTTGCAAACATATCTGGGCGGGATTAAATATATGATGGGATTACCCGATATTGTAATAATCGTTGATCAGCAAGAAGAATATACGGCTCTTCGAGAATGTATCATTTTGGGAATTCCAACGATTTGTTTAATCGATACAAATTGTGACCCCGATCTCGCAGATATTTCGATTCCAGCAAATGATGACGCTATAGCTTCAATCCGATTAATTCTTAACAAATTAGTATTTGCAATTTGTGAGGGTCGTTCTAGCTATATACGAAATACGTGATTAATAATAAGATAAATAAATTATTTTTGGAACTCCATTTTTGTAACTCCATAGATTTATGAAATCGGTTACGATTCTTTAATCGCGCAAAAGAGATACAAGTAACTTAGGGTATGTGATTAGTTGATATCAAAAATATATAATTCAAGTAGGCAAGTCAAAAATAGATGGTTGAATCAAAATAATTCTTTTTTTTTTTAAGTTCTATTTCTTTCAGAGGGCAATATGAATGTTCTATTATGTTCTATCAACACACTAAAAGGGTTATACGATATATCTGGTGTGGAAGTTGGCCAACATTTGTATTGGCAAATAGGAGGTTTTCAAGTCCATGCCCAAGTACTTATTACTTCTTGGGTTGTAATTGCTATCTTATTAGGTTCAGCCATTATAGCTGTTCGTAATCCACAAACCATTCCTACTGACAGTCAGAATCTCTTCGAATATGTCCTTGAATTCATTCGAGACGTGAGCAAAACTCAGATTGGAGAAGAATACGGTCCATGGGTTTCCTTTATTGGAACTTTGTTTCTATTTATTTTTGTTTCGAATTGGTCAGGTGCTCTTTTACCTTGGAAAATCATACAGTTACCTCATGGGGAATTAGCCGCACCTACAAATGATATAAATACTACCGTTGCTTTAGCTTTACTCACGTCAGTAGCATATTTCTATGCGGGTCTTACCAAAAAAGGATTAGGTTATTTCGGTAAATACATTCAACCAACTCCAATCCTTTTACCCATTAATATCTTAGAAGATTTTACAAAACCCTTATCACTTAGTTTTCGACTTTTCGGAAATATATTAGCTGATGAATTAGTAGTTGTTGTTCTTGTTTCTTTAGTACCTTCAGTGGTTCCTATACCTGTCATGTTACTTGGATTATTTACAAGCGGTATTCAAGCTCTTATTTTTGCAACTTTAGCTGCGGCTTATATAGGCGAATCCATGGAGGGTCATCATTGACTAGTTTTCGAAATAGGCTTTTTTTAGCTTAAGACTTACGCAATATATGCGCGGATCGAGATAATCTGCTTAGGGAACATAATATATAAATCAATTATATAATCAAAATTATAACAAATTATATAATATATTCTATAATATAAATAAGATATATACGATCTAGAGAGGAATAGTAAAAAAAGCTTAAGATCTTAGAGATATTAGGGAGTTGCAACAAACAGGGAAGTAAAAAAAAGGAAAGAGATCTAAAAGATCTTTTTCCTAAAATTCCAGTTAGGTCCATTTATACCCCCGCCAATGAATATGCTCTTTATATTGTTTTGTTCATTTAATTCCAATATTCAACATTATTAGATATCAGTAACCATAATTATAAGCTATTAGTAATCATAATCTGAATAATAATTTGGATACTATTACTTATAGTATTATGGCGTGCTATTCTTTAAAAAGATGTTATTGTTATATAGAATGATGCCCATTCAAGTTGATTTCATCCAATTCAACGATTGACCAAAAGATAATTTGAATAAATAATAAATTATATTAACTTAGATCAATCAAATACTACTATTTCGATGTAATGATTCGATCTAAGGAATTTGTCCATGTAGATTGATTGTTCCCATGTAGTCGAATAAAAAAAGAAAAATCTAGAAAAAAAAAAAAGTTCAATTTATAAAAAAAATGGATTAAGGAGGTGCCGAACTAGATGTATGTAATCTAATTGCTATAAGACAACTCTTGTGAATCTTTCGAAGAATTATTCTAGAATCCGATTGAATGTAAGATATGAATAGTTGATTTACGTTATGGAAGAAACACATGTATATGTGATATTAGATATTAATTAGTTATATATGAAGTAAAAATATATCTAATTAATATCTAATACTGTGAATTTAGATAGGGATTCCAATAGAAGTCCTTCCCTTTCGTTGAATAAAGTGAATATTGAATGAATAAATAGATTCAATCAAGAAAAAAAAAACGAAAAATTTGAATGGTTTTGAAAAAAGAAAGAAATGGAAGAAAAAAAGTCATATGGATTCACAAAAATTATGTGAATAGAAACTAAAAAAGAAATATGGAAGTAGTTCTAATGATTCAATAATATTATTACTTCAATTCAGAGTTCTTAGTTCCTTCGACTGTATAGGATCTTAGCGATGGAATAATTAAGTCATAATTTCTTGGTTGATCGTATCATTAACTATTTACTTATTTTGGTGTGAGGAACTTATCATGAATCCACTGATTTCTGCCGCTTCCGTTATTGCTGCTGGGTTGGCCGTCGGTCTTGCTTCTATTGGACCTGGGGTTGGTCAAGGTACTGCTGCGGGCCAAGCTGTAGAAGGGATCGCGAGACAGCCCGAGGCGGAGGGAAAAATACGAGGTACTTTATTGCTTAGTTTGGCTTTTATGGAAGCTTTAACAATTTATGGACTGGTTGTAGCCTTAGCGCTTTTATTTGCGAATCCCTTTGTTTAATCCTATAACAATACCTATTTTTTCTTAGGTTATTTCCTTGGACTTACCAC